GGATCGATCCCATATCCGGTGAAAGGCCAAGGCAATAAAGAAGACCAGGCGCAAGGCAGCATAGTAGAGAAAAGCTCTTCCTGATTCAAGTCTTGGAGGAAGGGCGGCTACTAGAGCCCGGCAAAGTCAGCATCTTACCTGGCAATTTCCTTATTAATAGAACCCAACTCGGCAAAGTCCTTAGCAAAGGCCGACGTCCCATCAGGCAACCTCCTCTTGTTTGATTCCGTGCACGAGTACCCGTAAATCGTAGAGAAGACAGAGCGGGGAAAGCTGCCTTATGTAGTTACCTGCTCTTTCATCGAGATTAGCGAATTACGGTAGAAGATCTAATAGAATCTGGTTCGAGGAGCCTAGCCTTCTTTGCTATTAGTTTCAATATCTGCTGCTTTTGTGCCAACCCTCTTAGAAGGAAGAACTCTGGGGAAGGCAGGAACTTCCGGATTTACTGATTTAGGAGTTTTTCCCAGCTCAAGGCACCGATCTTACTTATTTAGAAAGCTAGAACGGAGAGGGAACACCCGGTGAAATATGGTTTGCTGGTACAGAATCCGTTGCTATTGGACTTGGCAAGTAAGCCCAGAAGGAAGAAGTCGTAGCTGTCTTCTTAGTCTGCTCGAAAGGAAAGCCAGTATTGATTCTCTGAACTTGAAGACTGAAGCTTACTACGACCGATGGGATTGGTACCGTACTGCCTTGTCCGCACCGACCGGATTGCTTTGCTGAGGAATGGAGTTAGTGCACAGACTTACATTTAAAATCCCAACTTCCTCAATCAAGCATTCCATCGAAGCAGTAGGACGTATGGCTTATATCATCTTTCCAGCCAATCCGCTTGAAAGCTTCAGTGTGAAAGTGAACGGTCAGGGAAGAGAAATTCCTTTTCATCCGAGTTGCACTGTCCTGCGAGCGTCTGTCCAACGGTAGCTGTCTTGTCTCCTGTCGGTGGTAGTCAAGTCTCTCTCCTGTCTTGTGCACGAATGGGATGGAATGACTTAATAAAGAGATAGGTCTTTGGATACCCTAAGGTGAACTCCTTTTCTTCCTACTAGGAGTTCAGTGTGCCAAGCCGCTTTCAAGCATTCCAGCGAGCCTCTGCCCTTTAGAAGGCAATTCTGTCTCGAATCGTAGGGGAGGAGCAAGACGAGTTCATTCAGGTACCTAACTAAGCGCATCTCTCAAGCAAGGACAGGTTCGAATGCGAAGGAAGAAAGTTTACAAGCTGGCGGGACTACTTGACTTGAATAGGAAATCGGACTTCTAAGCTGATAGTTGGCTTCGCTAATTAGTAGGAATATTGAATTCGAATACTTGTTTTGTTGTATGGCCATTATAAATGGGAAGGGGGAGGGTATTTTGTTTTACTCCCCCACAAGCAGCAGGTCCCCTGGCAAGCGAAGCTAACCTCCTCTTAGAAAAGGGATTAGGCGCAGAAGCAGCTAGCAAAGACAACAATGAAGAAGAAATTGTTTCATCCGTTCTATCTTTTTAGTCAAGGAGCTGGGCTTTCGTCTCAGTCAACTTCTTCAATAGAAGCACTGGCAGAAGGCAGTTCTACTGTAGTTTCATAGGGCCGGGTAATACCTCTATCTAATACTACGCGGGCCAGTCTTTCCTTCGCTTCGTGTGCTCCCCGATCTCTTGTAGGTATCGTATATAAGAGAAAGCTTTTACTCATCTCCCCGAGTGGGGCTTCTCCTCTCTTTCATAAATTGTATAGTCTTTCATAAATTGTATCGAATAACCTGTGGGAAGAAAGTCCCGGAAACCAGGACGTACGATTGGCTTTCCCTTTCTTTCCGTTTTCAAGAGATTAGTCCCGCGAGATCGTGATCTAGTTCTTTCGTATAGCTCAGAAAGCAAAATAGTGATTTCGATCGTAAGTAAGCTGAAGGGAGTCCGCAAGACTGGTGAATCCACTAGGGAAAACCGAATTCTGGCAGAGCCAGTACTTTAGTTATGAGTGCCCTCGAAGGCCAATCGAATTCTAAGCTTTCTTCTCAGCCCCAGGGAGTTCACCAGGTATAGGCTCAGGGAGTTTTGAGTCCGTGTCACCTCCTCTTCTCATGCGAGATTAGGCACAGAAGCAGTTAGCAAACACTGAAGAAGAAGCAGGGCTAGCTCCCTTCAGGGCAGTGAAACTGTAGTAAACAAAATATGTAATAATAGATATTTAGTAGTTCAAGCTCAATAGATAGTAAGGTTCTGAAAGAAGAAATGCGATGTAAAGGGTACGAAGTAGATTAGTCGATCTTGAATGCCTTTGTCTCACTTGAGAAAGAGAGGCGGGAAGCTGCTCAACTTGTTTTTCCGTAGTGAGCGCGTATCAGTCTCTGTAGGCGACGAAGAGCAAGCAACCCCCAAGATAGTAAGTCCGAGGAGCGAACCAGGTATAGGCTCAGGAAGCAAGCAAGAACTGCTGCGGATCCTGAAACGAAATGATCATTTTCAATAGGCTTTTCTTTTGAAAAACAAATCATTGGTCCGGGGTAAAGGAATGAGATCCTAAGGAAGCAAAGCTAAAGTAATCCAGTCCGGAGACTATAAGGGAATTCAGGTTAGAAGAATTCTACTCAAACAAAGTCAAGGTTGTGAGCCACGACACTTCTCTTCTAATATCCCGAGTGTTAGACGGAAGGTCAAGTCGAAAGCTAACGCTTACCTCGGATCAAGTCAGCACCACCCGCAGGTTCAGGAGAAAGCGAAGTTCTAAAGAAAAGAAAGAATCGAAGTTGTAAGTTCAAAGGTCTTTTCGAACGGTGTTAGCCGTGGGTAGTTTGATGTACTGGTTTTGGGTGCTGGGTGGTGATGGAATCCTTCTTCTGCTCACCGGGATTCGTTTCAGGCTCCATCCGAATCAAGGAGAAGCCACAGTCTAAGAAACCAAGGTATAATGTAATTATGTACACGGAGTCAACACCTCTACCAATAAGGAATCAAATCAAGTAATCGGTTGAACGCGGTCTAGGTAGAAGTGTTCCTGCGCTTGTGCCGGAAGTCTTTAATACTTTCAAGATGCTAGGGAAGGGAGTAGCTATTGAATATAATCAAGTTCAGCAGTCCAGGCGGGAGGAGTAAATCCGTAATTCCCGTAGTTCCATAGGCAGGAAGCGCATCAACGAGTTTCCGTATCTCGGCAGTAGGGACCGAACTTCAAGCAATAGGGATCAGTGTTCAAGGCTAGGATCTATGTAATATGAATAGTAAGTTGCGCACTCGTCAAGCAGTTCTCACTCCAAGCAGGACTCCTCTATGGATTAGTGGGAAGGCGCAGGATAAGAGAAGATTCGTCTATCTAAGTTGCTGACGAGCCAGTACTGTTCGTGGGCAAGCAAAGTCTCAACTCGCAATCCATTTCTACAGAACGGAGAAAGGTTATGCAGGCGGGTGTTCATTTGCAGTTGCTGGTCGGGGCCGTGGGGATGGAAAGAAAGATGAATAGTTTGGTTCATTAGATACTGAGAAAGACTTTCTCCTTATAAGTGGGATTCCCTGCTATCCTTCCATCCGCCCTTTATCAAGCTACAAGTCAGTCTGCCCCACAGGTTTCTACGGGTGTCCTTCTATCTTGTGTGAAGAACGGTTACCGCTTATCCTAGTTCACTGGAATAAGGCAGTTCCCACTCCCCGCTGAAAGGAGTACTTTCTCAGTGTGCTATCAGTCGAGTGGGCCTTACGGTTTGCTTGGCTCCCTTTCCGCATATGCCTGAACTGGTGGTATGGAACCCTTATTTGAGTCTCGCTTCTCGTACTGCTTTCAAGCCGGAGTGCTATCGCTAGCCCTTCTGTTTTTCAGCTCCCTAACTAGAAACTGCTAGCTCTACTTACTGGCTTTCTGGCTTTATGAAAGCTTGAAAGACCTTGCTTTTAGCTGTACCTGGTCAAAGGTGAAACCGCTAACCGTAATCCAAGTTATGATCTCAACAGCTGCCCGAAAGAAAGGAGCTCTACTTACTGGCTTTCTGGCTTTATGAAAGCTTGAAAGACCTTGCTTTTAGCTGTACCTGGTCAAAGGTGAAACCGCTAACCGTAATCCAAGTTATGATCTCAACAGCTGCCCGAAAGAAAGGGCCTTTCACCCGCTCAGGTAGGGTAGTTGGAACATTTATTGGCATTAGTCAACCGGGAATTTTTCCTCCTATCGACCAAAGAAAGAGAAAAAGAAGGTGCCCAATCTAATACCCTAGTCTAAGTTGAAGCTGTAGTAGCTGCCACCTTTGAGATTGGTAAACTACAAGAAATGCCATCCAGGATTAAGTGCCATCTGGGATTTAAGGTTGAGTACGACCCACTTTGTGAGTCTTGCAGACGAACGAACTCTTCAACAGGGTTTACTTTTCAGTCGAAATTCAATCAAAATACAAGGTTTAGCGGGTTGTTCATCTTTTCCTTTACCCTATAAAGCTAGCTTGGGAGGGGCGGAGCTGTTCCAGACTTCCTTTCATTATGGTATGGTATTTCCGAACAAGTTCCTGGATGACAAGGGTTATCTTATTGATGATATCGACGATGGTCTTGATATGCCTAAAAGATTAGTTGTGAAATAGGCGCCTGGTGATAGGTGGATATTAGAATGATGGGGAAAGACAGGAACTACGGACCATGAACCAGATGCTTGATCGGGGGTTGACTAACCGGGACGCTTCTCTATTCTTTGAAAAGATTGGTTTGCAAGATCCCGCCCAAATTGCCCAGCAGGCGGAAAACATTCAACCATAAAGCTACCAACCAAAGGGGAGAAAGGCAGGACCCATCTGGCATGTAAGCTAGCAGCTAGCCTTTGATATGGGAGTTCCTTTCCTTACTTACTGGTCACAAGTGCTCCATTTAGGAGTTCCATTTGGCATGATGAGCATGAGTTTCTCTTTCGGGAGATGACAGCGACAGTTGCTCTCATTCAGAGATGCAAACCAAACTCCACTTTTGTCCTGGGCGTAGTAATCGTTTCGATCGACTGCGACGGAGAGTCCTTCACAAGAAAGTACCTATCCAGAGCGCAAAAATCCTTTATTCTTCGTCTTCAAGAAATAAAAAATAAGCTGGGCGAAGGAATCTCTACTGACCTTTTCAAAGAGCTGCTCCCCCCTTTAATTTGAACTTACTTGACCATGTATTTGGTGGAGTGTTTATGTTGTATAAGAGTATAAGATCCTGACTATCATAAGTAAAGGCTAAAGATCTATGAAGGGTTACCTCTTCCCGCATTTTGGAGTACCTCGAAAAGAGTTCTCGCTTGTGTATAGCGGAACAGGACTTCTCTAAATGGGGAGCGCTCCTAAAGAACCCGCTGTAAGCCCCGTTTGTTGGCCTACAAGGTAAGTCAACAAACACTTATCAGGGACACACGGACAGGCAGTTTGCATTCCATTCTTTGCTAGCGGAGCAGGGAACAGAACAACGAAGTTGTTCCATCTATGCTCCACCAATGCTAATCAAGCAAAGGATCTCGCGCTTTGACTTCGTTCGAGTTGAGAGGGAGACAGAACCTGTATTCTCGTGCTTTGCATACCATAAGTTAGTCTCTGCCGGAAGTTCGACTCAATTCTATGTAGTTCATACAAATCTACCATTCCACCAGAAATCTACCATTCCACCAGGAGGGCTGGCTCATCAATCGAACACGGGGCGGAGAAGTAGCTTAGCGGCAGCTTAGCGAAGAGGCTGAGCTGAGAGCTTTCAATAACAAAATAGTTATTTTAACATCTTTTGAACAAGGCTTTTGTTTTGGCCCCTTCGGATAGGAAGAAAAAGGGAACCTAGTTCGATTAGTATGTTTCTCAGTCTTCGGATTCTAGTAGACGCGCTTTTGAAAATGAGTTTCTGAAGTGCTTTGAATTCAAAATATGAATGGGAACCTAATGGCACCACGTATGTGGATCCTCCAAACGCCTACTAACCTTATTGAATGTTAATGGAGGATTGCAGATTGGGTGGCTTATATGTCCTCCCGGGGTTACGTTCTCTCAAGGCCGGGGGGCGGAGTTCGCAGCAGGCTCTTTCCTTTAAAGGCCGTGGCTCTTCTTTTGCTAGCCATTCTCCCGGATCCTATATACCCTTAGCTTAGGCACGAAGGTAGAAGTGGGGCTTAGTACTTGAGGTGGTTAAGCATTGCATTGGGATGCCTGCGGCTAATGATTAAATAGACACGGTCTTCAAGTACCCGCACCTCTTGCCCTTAGCTTACTTTCTCTCAAGTATGATTTTGTTAGGCGAGGCAAGCTATCCAATAGACTTTTCTCCTCAACGAGTAGGGTTTCGGATGAACTTCTTGCAGTCAACCAGTTCCCTAAGGAGACTTTGTGACTACTATGTCTCACCAGCCCCATGTAAACCACTTTCGGGCGGGGCAAGACCACTTGACGGAAGCTCTGGGACTGGACCCTTGATGAATCAAAGTCAACCAAAGCACCTACTCGAGCTAACAAGGGAGAGTTTGAAACTACTTCCCTTTTCCGTTCCACTCATTTAACTGGAACTCATACTCCTCGACTGCCCGCCTTCTTGAAGAAGAGAGCTCGGAACCTACTCCTTTTTCTGAAGAAGAGAAAACATTAATTAGGCTTCAGCTAGAGTTAGTTATGGGAAAGGTGGTTCATATCTCTGCTCCGCTCGGCGTATGAATGAGTTGCTACTAAGGAGAGTTCCATATTTATGAATCACATATCAAAACAATCTGCTTTCGCTAAGCAGGCACGGAAAGTAGTGCCCCTGAAAGGGGAGTTCAGTGAGTTAAGTTCGTATTCTATTCATATAGCACATTTTCATAGCAAGCTGAGCCCCCTGAATTAGCAGCAAGGGCTCTATCCATTTATTCACTGAATCAAGCATTTGTTTGGACTGCTCATTGTTCCCCATTTGGTAGAGGGGGCACAAAAACACCGATCTTTCTCGGGAACTCCGGTTGGATCTCTTTTCCAGGGCCAAGGCCTGTTCTGCTACACTCTTTCCCCTCCCCTGGTCTCCTCCACCAGCTGGATCCGGTCCAATGCAATCCATTTGTCTCTCGAGGCCCATCTCCACTTTTGCGATAAAGGTCCCCAAACCCTTTCTTTCTCTCTTCCATGGCGCTTTCCAATGCAGCATCCGAAGCAAGACCTCCTAAGCATTCTACTTGTCCCTCTTCAATCTTTCTAAGAGAGGTGCAATTTTGACGGTTCATGCTAACGAGATCGCCTATTTCTTTCCTCCTTCTTTCCTCACATGAATCATGAATGAGGGGGGTAGAGCGGCTCTTTCTCACGACTAGGGGGTTCTAGATAGGAAAAAAACACGCGGAGCGCTCTTCCAAAAGCCCGTTCAAACTCCTCCGTTAGAATCCCTACTGGGAACACACACGTTCTATTGTTGAGGGTTCGGAGGCGGTATATTATGTCACTTCCGATCCGACTTCGTCACACGAAGGCTCGTTCAGTGATTCTACGACTCTGTGTGATCGACTATCTTCCTGTTCGGGTCCGTTCCTATACTAAGTACTCCTGTTGCACGAATAAAAACCTCAAACAAAAGACCAAGCAAGCTGCTCTGGGATCCCTACCTGCAAGCATCGTACTTTTTGATTATTGTAACTTTTTGATTATTGTAAAAGACCGGTTGGTTGTTTCGGTTTCGCCTCGGGATTGGAGATTGGTTCCACTGCTCACTCATCAATGGTTCTTGCTTCAAGCAAACCATAAAGGCAAGCCGAAGATTGCGAAAGGGTAATGGAGCCCACTCTTAGGCTCCGAAAGATCAGTAGCCGCCTGGGGCTGGCGGAAGTTCCCGCAGGTGATGGGGTCGGAGAATCTCTCTTACTGGGATGGATGCTTTCACTCAATGGGCAAGGAGCTTCATGTCACCTCCACGCTGATTCAGAAGGTTCGGTCTACCGCACCTGCCAGCCATATATATCTATTCCTCGATTATGAAGGTACGAGCGAGATAGGAAGGACAGGGCCCAGGCCGGGAACAGCACCGCAGCGGGAACTCCCCTACCCACCGGTCGAAGGCCATTAGTGAGATGGGCAAAACAAAATTTACGTGAATACGTTGTCTCCAACACAGCGTAGCTTCCATCACTTTGATCGGGGGTGATCGTCGTCGAGGGACGTCCCCCCCGTACTACAACTACAAGGTCTTTTGGGGTATCTCCCACCTACTCATCATGGGGCGGAATCGGAACGAAGGAGGCATTCGTCAGCGTGGGAAGGCCGACCACGCTCTCTTTGTCAAGAAAAGGGAAGGAACAAAGGTCGTTTCATCGATTCTTCAACATTATCAATAAATGGATCGACCCAATGGAAGAGAGACAGGAATTGAATCTTGGATTCTTCTGGCAATGAATGGCTGCCCGCTGACGAATGATTGATCGTGTTGCCATAAGCATCGAAATCAATAGGATAGTAAAAAGGAGGGGTAGGGAAGGTAATCTGCTGAGATGGGGATCACTTCACGGATCTATCTGGTAACAAAAGCACTCTTGACCCCCGATTCGTTCGAATGGCGAAAGCGATTCCGGCTAGGGACCACCTCAGGCTTTTCACGAGAGTTACGAGATGCGCCCGAACTCGAGAACCTTCGCTGAGCTAGGCAAGGCCTCGCTAAGCTTGGTCATTCCTTGGTCGTAACTTCAGTGTGGTGTAACTCGTGAGGGCTACGAAGAGCTTGGTCTGCTGGGGCTCACTCAGAGACAAGTCAACAAAAAAAAATGCAAATCAAAAGAGGGTAGTTGTTCAGTGGAGGCAGAAGCGAAGAATAAAATAAAGAAGGAAAGCGGAAGAATGAATGCCGAGCGTGGGCCGGCCAGCAAAAGCAAAAACAATTCCCCCAGTTTTGAAAGGTGGTATTCAAAGTCGGGATTCCGCAGGGAGTTTCGCATTTCCTACATGGAAGCTGACCGAGAACTCCCTGAGCTGGTGCTCGCTGTTGCGGAGCTGCCGAACTAGTAAAGCATAAGCATTAGGAGTATGCTTCAAAAGCCAGACTAAATAGCCAGACAACTCTCGTTCGTAGATTGGAAGAGCTGAAGTAACTGTTCGTTGGGAGGGGACACCCGACTTAGGCAGCCCAGTCTACAGTCCCCTGAGAGTTTCTCTTCTCTAAACTGTTCCATGTGGGTCAAACACAATGGGAGCTTTTTCGTTCCTCAATTCAAGTTCTCATTTTCTTTCAGTGCCATTGTCCTAGTTTTGTCATAGATTCTTTCATCCCCCTCAGTATGTTCATTCGTGTGGGGTTAGGATGTTGGCCTATAGCGTATTGGTTGTGTTCGCTCATGGCTCGGCGCTTTCATTATCCTTTGATTTTTGCTTCCTTTCCTTCTTTTTCAGTTTCACTTCTTTCGCCTATCCTTGACTTTCTTTGCTCGCTTCATACCTTTGATCTATGTCGTTCCCAGTTCGTTCAGCCAGGTCTTTTTTTGATTACTGAAAAGGTCGTCGTTTTTGCAGGAAAAAACCTCATCCATCCCACTTTTCATGTTTCGAGCCTTCGCTCTTTTACTTTTAATAAGATAAGAGGTCCAGGATCGAGTCGTCTGTTCATAGTTTCACTTCGCTTCTGCCATCCTCCGTCTCCAAGGGCTGGTTTTCGCTTGCTCTTTATCGCACTTGGTCATTCCTCGGAAATGAGTTCGGTTCCTCGGGAGGGACTTCCAACTGAATGCGATCCTTGGTCGCCGTATCTCATCATCCCGGATTATTGGATTGACCCAATAGCATACCTGCCTGCACGCACGAACGGGTAGGCGATCGACAATGCCATAAGCCTAAACGGCTTCCTGCTGACATAGAAAGAGATCTTTCCATGTCACCGGTCTGCCTGCCCCGGGTTCTCTCTGCTCGGTTCCACAAGAAATCCCAGATCCATCCATTTGAGGGAGGTCAAATTCCGCGCTCTTCTAATTGCTTAGAAGGGTTCAAGAACCCCTTTACTAATAGGGCTCATCGAAGCCCTATTAGTTCTGTATATTCAGGAACAGGGCTCTCAAATGGTCGACTGCGAAACCCATCAGGGTTAAAAGTAT